AAACCCGTGCTGACGAATAACCAACCCGCAATGAATAGGGAGGGTATAGTAATGCTATGAATAACCCAGTATCGAATACTGGTAATAATATCAGCAAAAGAACGTTCTCCTGTGCTTCCAGACATGCTGAGCTCCACATATTCTTGTACAATTAAAGGGGGATCGATTCCCTAAAAGATGATATCAGGCAATGTAAATTCGCTGAGTGGCATCTTTGTGAGATCGTCAATATAGTACCTAGGGTGTTTTTCGAGTATACCGAATCAGTATAGCTATCCTTCTTCTGACACAGCAATGCAATTTTCATCAGTAGCAAAATGAAGTACTAGAGAATTTCTTTATTCTTTTCTTGTTGGTTGTCGAGGTAGAATCGTGCATGTACCATTGAATGCCCAATTTTTCAAATTTATATCGGATAAGGTTTCTTTCGCTTCCGGCTAGGAAACTTAAGCTAGGATAAAATGTGAATTGAATCCGGGGGGTTGCTTTCTAATAAGTGATGAGGGGGATTCTCATATTTGGGATAATTCAATTAGATGCGAAATTGAAAAATATCCCTTGCTGTAGGTGTAAACTGTAGAAGTTTTTGGTAGAATCTTTTTTTTTTTTTTTCATTTTCAGAGGAATTGGTTATTCGTAGAGTAAGAAGTAAGCGTAATATATAGTATTGATACTAGAAAGAGAACAACGAAAAAATAGACTTGTAATAATCAAGAATTGTGATACACGCATTGTTTTGTTGTATTCGATTGAAAGGTTGTTTCTTGAACTAATTACGAGAGCGGCGGCGGTTTAGGATATGAAAAGACAATTTCGAATCATCTAATATTATCTAATAAATCTAGAAAAAATGTATAACTTCGAAAGGAAAATTTGTAATTACTGGTCTCAGAATCTATTTGGACGAAACTAAAGATTTGATTTTCTTGATTGATCTGATCGTGCGATACCCTTTATAAACTCAATTTCATTTCCATTTCCTTTATTTGTTTGAATATTATTTGCTTTTTTTTTTTCATTTTGACTCATTAAATTCAGTAGCAGTAGTAGTTCACATAATATCTCAAATGAAAGGTATTCGAGGGTCACTTTTTATTGTATTGTACTGTAAAATAAAAAAATAGATTCAATACGAAAAAAAAAAAAAAAAAAAAAAAAAAGATCAAAATCGAAATGATTTTCTAATTTTGTTCCGTATGAATTCAAAAAAGTTTGATTTTGTGAATGATTACACGCCGCCCCTCTTCCTTATTATTGTTTCAATATTGGTTTCTTCAAGAGTTGGCTAAGAAATACCGCGCTTCCTAATTCCGGGATGGGTAGATGTTACAAATGATTAATTGATTTCTTTTTCTATCTCCCATCCTCTCTTCTCTCTTTTTGTTAATACCGTTTATAATGATTGATGAGTTAACAACTGGGATGTGAACTTTTTCTTTCATTTCAATATTGGAAACTTAGGAAAGTGCTTTCTCAACATATGGATAAAAAAAGAACATATTTCATTTAGCCCCTGGATCCTTATGCTTACTATAACTAGTTTTTTCGGTTTTCTACTAGCGGCTTTAACTATAACCTCAGTTTTATTTATTGGTCTGACCAAGATACGACTTATTTGAAATTAATTGACTGAATAGAGCTCATAAAAGGAAATCTTTTGGTGGTATTCTATGGTTCCTTACCGCGTCAATTTCCAATTAGTGCTCGTTGAGATTCATGGGCAATGCGGATTACTATTTAGGGATAGATATTACCTCTCCTTTTTCCTTTCAAACAAATTCAAATGATTGAAGTTTTTCTATTTGGAATTGTCTTAGGTCTAATTCCTATTACTTTAGCTGGATTATTTGTAACTGCATATTTACAATACAGGCGTGGCGATCAGCTGGACCTTTGATTAATTAATTAACATCTTTTTTGGATTGACCTCCTGTGAATTAAAGAAAAGAGGAGTTCAAATAGTGTCTCGTCTTAACCTAACCAAGACCCGAATCACGCTCTGTAGGATTTGAACCTACGACATCGGGTTTTGGAGACCCGCGTTCTACCGAACTGAACTAAGAGCGCTTTCTAATCCCAATAGCTAAGGCTGTATGTAAGGACGAATCTTTTGTTTTGTAATCCCAATACCTCTTGTATGCTATCATATAGCATACATATCTTATATATACCTAGACTAAAAAACGATTCTGTATGCATGATTTGAATCAATTTCAATCGTTACTGCTCAGAGGAGAAGTAATAGGTAGGGATGACAGGATTTGAACCCGTGACATTTTGTACCCAAAACAAACGCGCTACCAAGCTGCGCTACATCCCTTTCAATTGGTCGGCTGTGTCATTGTAGAGAATTCCTGTCTTGTTTTCCAAATCCTTATTTTTTATCCTTAGCCATATCCATTGATATACAAGTTATCTTGCCATTTCTTTTTTTGGTCTCATATAACAACCATCTAATAATAGAAGGCTTATATATCTAATATATATATTATTAGTGATTAGTTATTCGAAGACTTATATATTATTATATATAATATATATTAGATGAATCGTAAAAAAGAACTCAAAATGAATGTTTTGGGGGAATACTCGTTTGGAAAGGGCTGTTTTTTCGGTTTTAAGAAAGGGGACACCATTATCTAACGAATCCGTGTACATTTCAATTGGAATTAGGAATTCCGTGTACAAACCCAAGTGGTTCTTTCTTATCGTAACTGCTTCCATATACATCCGAGCCCCTATGGATTACAATTATACATTACAATAAAGAAGGAGGATTTTCAATGCGAGATCTAAAAACATATCTTTCCGTCGCACCGGTACTAAGTGCTCTCTGGTTCGGGGCTTTAGCGGGTCTATTGATAGAGATCAATCGTTTCTTCCCGGATGCCTTGACATTCCCCTTTTTTTCCTAGTTATTAACTATTGACGTGGGAGGTGGTGAAGAAGATTAGAGATAGAATCAAAAGATCTTTTACTAAGCCCTCCCCCTCTTTTCTTGTATCTAAAATAGAATTCGATCCGATTAAGTACAATAAAGTAAAGGAGGAAAGAGAAATAAAAACGTAGATTCAACCCCGGCAAAATTTGGTTTACGCATCCAATTCAATTGATAAAAAATATCGTGAGAGCGCAAATTTGTCTAAAACAAGAATATCATACAAGATATTGAAATGAAATAAGACTATCTTCGAATAGAATTCTATTGTAAATAGAACTAAATGAAAGAGAGTTAGAAATCGTTATTTTACTTTTTTCTATGTATATTAATTTCTATGTATATTAATTTAGATTATTTTTATTTATTTAATTGAATATTACTTACTATATTTTGTTGTGATTGCAACGAAATCTTTGCAAATTTCTAGTTAGAGCAACTTCTATTTCTTTTTTTCCTTCCTTTTTTTTACCTTTAGATCGGAAAAAAGAGGGGTTGGTTAAATCAAAAACTCAAAGGGGGTTTATGTTATGGCCAGGGGTAAAGATGCCCGTGTAACGGTTATCTTGGAATGTACCAATTGTGTTCGAGGGGGTGTTACTAAGGAATCAACGGGTATTTCCAGATATATTACTGAAAAGAATCGACACAATACGCCTGGTCAATTGGAATTGAAAAAATTCTGTCCCTATTGTTACAAACAGACAATTCACGGGGAGATAAAGAAATAGATCGAATCAAGAGTCAAGTGTCTGTCTTTTTTTTACAAGGAACATGAAAAGGGACACACCGTATTCTTAATTGTTATAGGGAACAGGATTTCTAGAATCTATGATATGGCTTAAATCTCTAATAACTTTTCTAGAATAGAAAAAAGAAAAAACGAAACCCTTTCCTTTTGTCATTCTCATTTTTTTTGGATCAGATTCAACTAGTATTTTCAGGATAAGGACTAAACAAACCATGGATAAATCCAAGCGACTCTTTCTTAAATCTAAGCGATCTTTTCGTAGGCGTTTGCCCCCGATCCAATCGGGGGATCGAATTGATTATAGAAACATCAGTTTAATTAGTCGATTTATTAGTCAACAAGGAAAAATTTTATCGAGACGGGTAAATAGATTGACTTTAAAACAACAAAGATTAATTACTATTGCTATAAAACAAGCTCGTATTTTATCTTTATTACCTTTTCGTCCGAAGGCGCAACGGTTTAAAAGAAGCCAGTCGACCGCCCGAACTGTTGGTCTTAGAACCAGAAATAAATAAAAAAAAAAGCTTACTCCTCGATTGAATTAGTTGAGAGTTTGTTTGAAAAATTCGAGAATCCAATCTTGCTTAGATTGTTGTATTGTAAGAAAAAACAAGAATGTGGGAACAAGAAATCTTTTTTTATTGGATATTGGACGTCTTTACTGATTTTATTTTGAGCGGCTTTATCATATTCTCTTTTTTATCATATTCTCCTTATCCTATTAATTTCTACTCTACCTTCCCGGAGTTCATTCTCCAGCGCACTAGATTTCCAATATTGTAGCGGATTCTTGCCAATCTACTTCTTTTAGGATCTGATTGGAAATCATATAAAGACAATTCCTATTTAATATAGCTAGTTGGGCAAGCATTTTACGATTAAGAAACAACTGCCTCTTGTACAGATTGTGTATTAATTTACTATAAATAGAGGATCTCCCATTCTCGCGAATTGCTGCATTTATTCGAGTGATCCACAAACGACGAAAATCTCTCTTTTGTCTAGTTCTATCTCGATGAGACGAAAACCAAGCTCTTATTCTCTGTTGAATGATTGCTCGAGTCAGGTTTCCACGAGCCCCCCGCCAGCTTGATGCAAAGAAACGCGTTTTTGTTCTACGTCTACGAGCTATATATCCCCGTCTAATTCTGGTCATTGAATAAATGAAACTTTAATGAATAACTAATCAATTTCTTTCAGTTATTCTTTTCCTCTTTCCTAGTTTCTTAATAACAAAACGGATTCTTCCAACGTATAAAACAAAAATTCCAACGGCTTTGGCTACTATAACCTTCCCGACCACGATTTTTCTTTTTTTTTTATCGGCATTTCACCTCGAAATAAGAAATTGTATTGATACTCGGTATTAAAAAACATAAAAGATAAAAAAATACTCAATAGAAATGAATAAAGAAATGGTGGGTTCCTTCGTTTCTATGGTTACGTCTTAAACGGTGAGGTCCTCTCTATACACCGGAGCCCCTTACTTCATTTAATCAATGCCATTGGGAACGTGTACAGTTCACATTCTCTGGCTCTACCCATGAATTATCTAGTCATAGGTCTTTCACAACGAGACCTACCTATACAGTAACGATATTGAATTATGAAGATTAGCTGAGTCGCTGACCCTTTTAGTCCGTTTTTTCCAATTTTTCCAAAGTAGAGGCATGAGATTTCTGCTTTGAAAATGGCATTTCCCCCGCTTAATGGATAACCATTTGTTACCAATGGGGAATTTTTTCATCTTCAATTCAAAATTGAAATGATTGGATTTGCACCAATGGAAACCATAAATTCCAACACGCTAGAATATATCTTTTTTTTATGTCTTTTTTAGTGAACGGCCCTTGCTTCCATTTTATCCCATTCACAGGTACTGACATTGAGACTTGAAAATGAGTTTCCTTTATTTTGTCCGAGCGAGGATCTGAACGAGTCGCACATACACCCTAGTACATGTTCCTCGGCGCTGAGGACATCCCCGCAGGGCGGGCGATTTCGTGACATTTCTGATTGGCTGTCTTGTGTTTCTAATAAGTTGTTTAATAGTTGGCATCTTGAATCGTATCCATAATGAGTGGGTGGGTTTAGATCAATCCAAACCCGGTCTGCTTAGGAACAATTAGGAACAACCGTCGACATTATGAAACTCCGCGGTTGTGATTAGGAGAAGGTAAGGGACGTGCAATCAAAACATCTCGTAAAAAAGAATTTAAATTAAAATGGATGTTTTGGGAGAATGCTCGTTTGGAAAGGGCTGTTTTTTCGTTTAGGCGACACCATTATCTAACGAATCCGTGTACATTTCAATTGGAATTAGGAATTCCGTGTACAAACCCAAGTGGTTCTTTCTTATCGTAACTGCTTCCATATACATCCGAGCCCCTATGGATTACAATTTATACATTACAATAAAGATATACACTACAATAAAGAAGGAGCAAGTGTTTCTTCCCAGATGCGTTGACATCGCCTTTTTTTCCTTTTTTTTTTTTCGTAGTCATTTTAAAGGGAAAACGAAAGGCAAACTTATCGCAATTTTGGGGGTCTGGTTTCATCCGGTGCGTCGGGGTCGAGCGAATTGTCCTGACTAGCACTTTCATCCGGTGCGTCGGGGTCGAGAGAATTGTCCTGACTAGCACTTTCAGCCCGTAGACGAGCAAGAAGATTTTGAATCCCTATATCATCAACAATTCCATAATATTTGGCTTCGGTTGCTGTCATAAAATAATTTCTTTCCAAATGGTCGTTTAGAACCTCCCGGGGTAGCCTTGTTCTTTCTAGATAAACCCTTATGACCATTTTGCGAATGTCTTCTACTTCCCCTGAGTCCAGTTGTACCTCTAGCGATTGGTCTTTGTGAGTATAATCGGACTCGGGCTGATGTATCATTACCCTACCGTTAGGGCCCATTAGGCGTTTGGACGTTTCTCCGCCGACCAGTAGAAAGGATGCCATTGAGGCGAGTACCCCCAGGCCTAGTGTATACACAGGAGGTGTTACGTATTGCATAGTATCATAAATGAGTAATCCGGCTACTGCCAGCCCGCCGGGAGAGTTTATAAAGAAATAAAGATTTTGAGTCGCATCCTGTATGGTGAGAAATATCATCAGCCCAGCAATGTGATTCGCGACCTCGAAGTGAATTGCGTCGCCTAAAAAGATGGATCTGGTTCGATAAAGTACGTTATACAGGTCAACCCAAGTCGCGTCGTCTTCCTCTTCATCTTCTTCGTCTCCGTCAAGCAGGAAAGGGATTTTAGGCATACCAATCGGCATAAAAATAAAAAGCGAGCAAGAAAACCGCGACCCTAAAAGAAGTTAAAGAAGTTAGAGTAAATGTTTTGTTATCGGCCTTAGGCGGGTCGGGCTCTCTCATGTGTAATCAACCCGCCCCCATTGCGTATTGGTACTTATCGGATATAGAATAGATCTGCTTCTCATTGTTCCTACGAACCGAATTGTTACGTTTTTACTAAAAAAACAAGAATATAACAACTATTAATCCTTTCTCCGAGAGAATCCACCGAAAAGGGGAGGTCCAGAGCATCGTTTTTCCAATGCAATAAAGTTACATAGTGTCTATTTTTCGTTGATAAAGGGGTATTTACATGGGTTTGCCTTGGTATCGTGTGCATACCGTCGTATTGAATGATCCTGGCCGTTTGCTGGCTGTCCATATAATGCATACAGCTTTGGTTGCTGGTTGGGCCGGTTCGATGGCTTTATATGAATTAGCCGTTTTTGATCCCTCTGACCCCGTTCTTGATCCAATGTGGAGACAAGGTATGTTCGTTATACCCTTCATGACTCGTTTAGGAATAACTAATTCATGGGGTGGTTGGAGTATCACAGGGGGAACTGTAACGAATCCGGGTATTTGGAGTTACGAAGGTGTGGCCGGCTCACATATTCTGTTTTCTGGCTTGTGCTTCTTGGCAGCTATCTGGCATTGGGTGTATTGGGATTTAGCAATATTTTCTGATGAACGCACAGGAAAACCTTCTTTAGATTTGCCCAAGATCTTTGGAATTCATTTATTTCTTTCAGGGCTAGCTTGCTTTGGTTTTGGCGCATTTCATGTAACAGGGTTGTATGGTCCTGGAATCTGGGTGTCCGATCCTTATGGACTAACTGGAGAGGTACAACCTGTAAATCCAGCATGGGGCGTAGAAGGTTTTGATCCTTTTGTTCCAGGAGGAATAGCCTCTCATCATATTGCAGCGGGGACTTTAGGTATATTGGCGGGTCTATTTCATCTTAGTGTCCGTCCGCCCCAACGTCTCTACAAGGGATTGCGTATGGGCAATATTGAAACCGTCCTTTCCAGTAGTATTGCTGCTGTCTTTTTTGCAGCTTTTGTTGTTGCTGGAACTATGTGGTATGGTTCAGCAACTACCCCTATTGAATTGTTTGGTCCCACCCGTTATCAATGGGATCAGGGATACTTCCAGCAAGAAATATATCGAAGAGTTGGCGCGGGGCTAGCCAAAAATCAAAGCTTATCAGAAGCGTGGTCTAAAATTCCTGAAAAATTGGCTTTTTATGATTACATCGGGAATAATCCTGCAAAAGGGGGATTATTCAGAGCGGGTTCAATGGACAGCGGGGATGGAATAGCCGTTGGGTGGTTAGGACATCCTATCTTTAGAGATAAAGAGGGGCGTGAACTTTTTGTACGTCGTATGCCTACTTTTTTTGAAACATTTCCGGTTGTTTTGGTAGACGGAGACGGAATTGTTAGAGCCGACGTTCCTTTTAGAAGGGCAGAATCGAAGTATAGTGTGGAACAAGTAGGTGTAACCATCGAGTTCTATGGTGGCGAACTCAATGGAGTCAGTTATAGTGACCCTGCTACTGTTAAAAAATATGCTAGACGCGCTCAATTAGGTGAAATTTTTGAATTAGATCGCGCTACTTTGAAATCGGATGGTGTTTTTCGTAGCAGTCCGAGAGGCTGGTTTACTTTTGGGCATGCTTCGTTTGCTCTGCTCTTCTTCTTCGGGCACATTTGGCACGGTGCTAGAACCCTCTTCAGAGATGTTTTTGCTGGTATTGACCCGGATTTGGATACGCAAGTGGAATTTGGAGCATTCCAAAAACTTGGAGATCCAACTACAAGAAGACAAGCAGTCTGATACAGGATTGCATTTCTATGTTATTTTTTTTTTCTTTATTTTGTTGATTTCACATAGGTTAACCGAAAAATCTTCTTCGCCTTTTCTTTGACCCTTTCTTTTTCTTTATCGGAGAGATAATCTCAAATAAATAGGTACGGAAGTTATAATTGTAAGTAAAGCACGATCGAATTTATGGAAGCATTGGTTTATACATTCCTCTTAGTCTCCACTCTAGGGATCATTTTTTTCGCTATCTTTTTTCGAGAACCGCCTAAAATTCAAACTAAAAAGACGAAATGATTTTTGATTATATCAATTGAAGAGCCTCCCAGCATTGGGAGGCTCATTACTTCAACTAGTCCCCGTGTTCCTCGAACGGATCTCTTAATTGTTGAGAGGGTTGCCCAAAAGCAGTATATAAGGCATACCCCGTAAAACTTACAAGTAAACCAGATATAGAGATGGCGACTAGGGTTGCTGTTTCCATTATTAGATAATTTCAAGAACAAAAAAATGGATCTCGGAAAAAGCGTTTATTTACAACGGAATGGTATACAAAGTCAACAGATCTCAATTAATACAAAATAGGATGTATGGCTACACAAACTGCTGAGGAGAGTTCTAGAGCTAGACCAAAAAAAACAGGTTTAGGGGGGTTATTGAAACCATTAAATTCAGAATATGGTAAAGTAGCTCCTGGGTGGGGAACTACCCCTTTGATGGGTCTTGCAATGGCTCTATTTGCGGTATTCTTATCTATTATTTTGGAAATTTATAATTCTTCCGTTTTATTGGACGGAATTTCAATGAATTAGATTCACAATAACCGCGAATTCTTAGCTTTTTCAATACAAAATAAAGCATTTCGGTTTTGGATTTTGATCTCATTCTATTTTTTTGTTATTGGTAGTTCGATCGTGGAATTTCTTTCTGTATTTCCGGAATATGAGTGTGTGACTTGTTATAATGGATCTTATTGATAGTACAGAGAGTGGGTCTGTCATCTTGATATAGATGGTTTTACCTCGTCGGATATTCATTCTCGTATCTGGAGCACGGAATAGATGAAATAGATCCAAAAAATATATATATTCACTATGATTCCTACTTAATATTCACACCCCGTGACCGGATTCCAAAAAAATTTCCAAAGAGTTATAAATCGAAATCTTTTTCTTTTCTTTT